GTTAATGTAGCTTATTAAATAAAGCAAGGCACTGAAAATGCCTAGAAGAGTCACAAGACTCCATAAACACAAAGGCTTGGTCCTGGCCTTCCTATTGGTTATTAACAGAATTACACATGCAAGTCTCTACATCCCAGTGAGAATGCCCTCTAAATCTATATGCTGATTAAAAGGAGCGGGTATCAAGCACACTAAATTAGTAGCTCATAACGCCTTGCTCAACCACACCCCCACGGGATACAGCAGTGATAAAAATTAAGCCATGAACGAAAGTTCGACTAAGCCATGTTAATAAAGAGCTGGTAAATTTCGTGCCAGCCACCGCGGTCATACGATTAGCCCGAATCAATAGGCAAACGGCGTAAAACGTGTTAAGGGTTATATCATACTAAAGTCAAAATTTAACAAGGCTGTAAAAAGCTACTGTTAATATAAGATAAACCACGAAAGTGACTTTATTACTTCCACCAACACGATAGCTGAGACCCAAACTGGGATTAGATACCCCACTATGCTCAGCCCTAAACATAAATAATTACCAGAACAAAATTATCTGCCAGAGAACTATTAGCAATAGCTTAAAACTCAAAGGACTTGGCGGTGCTTTACATCCCTCTAGAGGAGCCTGTTCTGTAATCGATAAACCCCGATAGACCTCACCACTTCTAGCTGAATCAGTCTATATACCGCCATCTTCAGCAAACCCTTAAAGGGGAGAAAAGTAAGCACAATAATAATACATAAAAAAGTTAGGTCAAGGTGTAACCCATGAAGTGGGAAGAAATGGGCTACATTTTCTAACCAAGAACACATTCACGAAAGTTTTTATGAAAACTAAAAACTAAAGGTGGATTTAGTAGTAAATTAAGAATAGAGAGCTTAATTGAATAGGGCCATGAAGCACGCACACACCGCCCGTCACCCTCCTCAAGCAACACACCCAAATACTACATAATAAAAATAAGCCTAAAGCAAGAGGAGACAAGTCGTAACAAGGTAAGCATACTGGAAAGTGTGCTTGGGTAAATCAAAGTGTAGCTTAATCAAAGCATCTGGCTTACACCCAGAAGATTTCATATATTAATGACCACTTTGAACCAATTCTAGCCCAACTTATCACCAACTTAATTATCACAATCACATAAATCAAAACATTTAATCACACTATTACAGTATAGGAGATAGAAATTCTACTTGGAGCGATAGAGAAAGTACCGCAAGGGAACGATGAAAGAAAAATTCAAAGTAACAAACAGCAAAGATTACCCCTTTTACCTTTTGCATAATGAGCTAGCTAGAATAGTTCAGCAAAGAGACCTTAAGCTAAACCCCCCGAAACCAGACGAGCTACCTATGAACAATCCACAGGGATACACTCATCTATGTCGCAAAATAGTGAGAAGATTTGTAGGTAGAGGTGAAAAGCCTAACGAGCCTGGTGATAGCTGGTTGCCCAGAACAGAATCTCAGTTCAACTTTAAATTTACCTAGTAACCCTTAAATTGTAATGTAAATTTAAAATATAGTCTAAAAAGGTACAGCTTTTTAGAATAAGGATACAACCTTGCTTAGAGAGTAAAATCAAACAAAACCATAGTAGGCCTAAGAGCAGCCACCAATTAAGAAAGCGTTCAAGCTCAACAATACAACCACCTTAATCCCTATAATCATATACAACTCCTAATACACTACTGGGCTAATCTATTTAATAATAGAAGCAATAATGCTAGTATGAGTAACAAGAAATATTTCTCCTTGCATAAGCTTATAACAGTTAACGAATACTCACTGATAGTTAACAACAAGATAAAGATAAACCACTAATAAACACACTTATCAAACCGATTGTTAGTCCAACACAGGCATGCAATAAGGAAAGATTAAAAGAAGTAAAAGGAACTCGGCAAACTCAAACCCCGCCTGTTTACCAAAAACATCACCTCCAGCATATCTAGTATTGGAGGCACTGCCTGCCCAGTGACACTAGTTTAACGGCCGCGGTATCCTGACCGTGCAAAGGTAGCATAATCATTTGTTCTCTAAATAGGGACTTGTATGAATGGCCACACGAGGGTTTAACTGTCTCTTACTTCCAATCAGTGAAATTGACCTTCCCGTGAAGAGGCGGGAATATATTAATAAGACGAGAAGACCCTATGGAGCTTCAATTAACTAACCCACAATAATCTACCAATATGCCAACCAGGCCTAACATAATTTTATTGCTGGATTAGCAATTTAGGTTGGGGTGACCTCGGAGAATAAAACAACCTCCGAGTGATTTAATCTAAGACAAACCAGTCGAAGCGTCCTATCATTAATTGATCCAATAACTTGATCAACGGAACAAGTTACCCTAGGGATAACAGCGCAATCCTATTTGAGAGTCCATATCAACAATAGGGTTTACGACCTCGATGTTGGATCAGGACATCCCAATGGTGCAGCAGCTATTAATGGTTCGTTTGTTCAACGATTAAAGTCCTACGTGATCTGAGTTCAGACCGGAGCAATCCAGGTCGGTTTCTATCTATTATAATCACTTCTCCCAGTACGAAAGGACAAGAGAAGTAAGGCCTATTCTACAGGAAAGCCTTAGGACCAATAGATGATATAATCTTAATCTAACCAGTCCACTTCCCCCATAACCCTAGAAATAGGGTTTGTTAGGGTGGCAGAGCCCAGTAATTGCGTAAAACTTAAACCTTTATTCCCAGAGGTTCAAATCCTCTCCCTAACAATGTTTATAATTAACATTATTTCACTCATTGTGCCAATCCTACTCGCCGTAGCTTTTCTCACATTAGTAGAACGAAAAGTCTTAGGATATATGCAACTTCGCAAAGGCCCAAATATTGTAGGACCATACGGCCTCCTACAACCAATTGCAGACGCTGTAAAACTTTTCACAAAAGAGCCATTACGGCCCCTAACATCATCTATTACCATATTCGTCATAGCCCCTATCCTAGCTCTGACACTAGCCCTAACAATATGAATCCCACTCCCAATGCCTTATCCTCTTATTAATATGAACTTAGGAATCTTATTTATGCTAGCAATATCAAGCCTAGCTGTCTACTCTATCCTATGATCCGGATGAGCCTCAAACTCAAAATACGCCCTAATCGGAGCCCTACGGGCCGTAGCCCAAACTATCTCATACGAAGTCACATTAGCCATCATCCTGCTATCAGTACTACTAATAAATGGCTCCTTTACCTTATCCACTCTAATCATCACACAAGAACACACATGATTAATCTTCCCTGCATGACCCTTAGCTATAATATGATTTATCTCGACCTTAGCAGAAACTAACCGCGCCCCATTCGACCTAACTGAGGGGGAGTCCGAACTAGTTTCAGGATTCAACGTCGAGTATGCAGCAGGACCATTCGCCCTATTCTTCCTAGCCGAATACGCCAACATCATCATAATAAATATCCTCACAACTATCCTATTCTTTGGCGCATTTCACACCCCCTACCTTCCAGAACTATATTCCATTAATTTCACTATAAAAACTCTCCTATTAACAACTTCTTTCCTATGAATTCGAGCATCATACCCCCGATTCCGCTATGACCAGCTAATACACCTACTATGAAAAAATTTTCTTCCTTTAACACTAGCCTTATGTATATGACACATAGCCCTCCCCATTATAACTGCAAGCATCCCCCCACAAACATAAGAAATATGTCTGACAAAAGAGTTACTTTGATAGAGTAAATTATAGAGGTTCAAACCCTCTTATTTCTAGAACTAAAGGAATCGAACCTAATCCTAAGAACTCAAAAATCTTCGTGCTACCAAATTTACACCAAATTCTAAGTAAGGTCAGCTAATTAAGCTATCGGGCCCATACCCCGAAAATGTTGGTTTATCCCCTTCCCGTACTAATTAAACCCCCTATTCTCACTATTATCATATTTACTATTATCTCAGGGACTATCATAGTACTAACAAGTTCCCACTGATTAACAATTTGAATCGGATTTGAAATAAATATACTAGCCATCATTCCCATCCTAATAAAAAAATTTAACCCACGAGCAATCGAAGCAACTACAAAATATTTCCTCACCCAAGCCACTGCATCCATACTTCTCATACTAGGAATTATTGTAAACCTATTATTAACAGGGCAATGAACAGTCCTAAACATCCCACACCCAATCGTATCTAACATAATAACAGTAGCCCTATCAATAAAATTAGGATTATCACCCTTCCACTTTTGAGTACCCGAAGTAACCCAAGGAGTCCCATTAATATCGGGAATAGTCCTACTAACTTGGCAAAAAATTGCCCCTCTATCTATCTTATATCAAATATCCCACTCCGTAAACGCACACTTATTAATAACCATAGCATTAATATCTATCTTGATCGGAGGATGGGGAGGCCTTAACCAAACACAATTACGAAAAATTCTAGCCTACTCGTCAATCGCACACATAGGATGAATAATCGCTGTAACAACATATAACCCCACCCTAATACTACTAAACCTTACAATTTACATTACAATAACACTAGGAACATTCATACTATTTACGTTAAGCTCATCTACAACCACACTATCACTAGCCATTACATGAAATAAACTCCCACTAATTACCTCACTAATCCTAATCACTATACTGTCACTAGGAGGCTTACCACCACTCTCAGGCTTCATACCTAAATGAATAATCATCCACGAACTCACAAAAAACAACATAATCACCGCAGCAATATCCATAACAATCACAGCCCTACTAAACTTATACTTTTACATACGACTAACATACGCAACAGCACTAACCATATTCCCTTCAACAAATAACATAAAAATAAAATGACAATTTGAAAGCACAAAAAACACAATCCTATTACCCCCATTAATTGTAATCTCAACTATACTACTCCCACTCACCCCAATAATACCAACATTATTCTAGGAGTTTAGGTTAAAAAGACCAAGGACCTTCAAAGCCCTAAGTAAGTGATACCCACTTAACTCCTGATCCACATCATAAGGACTGCAAGAGCATATCTCACATCTATTGAACGCAAATCAATCACTTTAATTAAGCTAAGCCCTTCCTAGATTGGTGGGCTACCATCCCACGAAACTTTAGTTAACAGCTAAATACCCTAATCAACTGGCTTCAATCTACTTCTCCCGCCGCGAAGAAAAAAAAGGCGGGAGAAGCCCCGGCAGGGTTGAAGCTGCTTCTTTGAATTTGCAATTCAACGTGATATTTCACCACAGAGCCTGGCAAAAAGGGGGCTTAAACCCCTATTCTTAGATTTACAGTCTAATGCCCTTATCAGCCATTTTACCTATGTTCATTAATCGATGATTATTCTCCACTAATCACAAAGACATCGGCACCCTCTACCTCTTATTTGGTGCATGAGCCGGAATAGTAGGAACCGCTCTTAGTCTGTTGATCCGTGCTGAACTAGGTCAACCTGGCGCTCTGCTAGGGGATGACCAGATTTATAATGTGATCGTTACTGCCCACGCATTTGTAATAATTTTCTTCATGGTAATACCCATCATGCTTGGGGGCTTTGGGAACTGACTTATTCCTCTAATAATTGGTGCACCTGACATAGCATTCCCGCGGATAAACAACATGAGCTTCTGACTTCTTCCACCCTCTTTTCTTCTCCTACTAGCCTCCTCTATGGTAGAAGCAGGTGCAGGAACTGGATGAACTGTTTATCCTCCTCTAGCAGGAAATCTAGCACATGCTGGAGCATCTGTAGACCTGGCAATCTTTTCTCTACACTTAGCTGGTATTTCATCTATCTTAGGGTCGATCAACTTTATTACTACTATTATCAACATAAAACCACCTGCCATATCACAATACCAAACTCCGCTATTCGTTTGATCAGTTTTAATTACAGCTGTACTTCTTCTTTTATCCCTACCAGTTTTAGCAGCCGGCATTACTATACTACTTACAGACCGGAACCTAAATACTACTTTCTTTGACCCAGCCGGAGGGGGAGACCCTATTCTGTACCAACACTTATTTTGATTTTTTGGACACCCAGAAGTATATATCCTAATTCTCCCAGGGTTTGGCATTATTTCACACGTTGTAACATATTACTCAGGAAAAAAAGAACCATTTGGGTATATGGGAATAGTATGAGCAATAATATCAATTGGTTTCCTAGGATTTATTGTATGAGCCCACCATATGTTTACTGTGGGCTTAGACGTCGACACACGAGCGTATTTCACTTCAGCTACTATAATTATCGCTATCCCCACAGGAGTAAAAGTATTCAGCTGACTAGCCACTCTACATGGAGGAAATATCAAGTGATCTCCTGCTATATTATGAGCCTTAGGGTTTATCTTTCTATTTACAGTGGGTGGTCTAACGGGCATTGTATTATCTAACTCATCACTAGACATTGTCCTTCACGATACGTATTATGTAGTAGCACACTTCCACTACGTCCTTTCAATAGGGGCAGTATTTGCAATTATAGGTGGATTCGTCCACTGATTCCCACTATTCACAGGCTATACCCTAAATGATGTATGAGCAAAAATTCATTTCACGATCATATTTGTAGGAGTAAACACAACATTCTTTCCTCAACATTTCCTAGGCCTGTCAGGCATACCTCGACGCTACTCTGATTACCCAGATGCTTATACAACATGAAACACAGTGTCCTCCATGGGCTCATTCATCTCATTAACAGCAGTTATACTAATGATTTTCATAATTTGAGAAGCTTTCGCATCCAAACGAGAAGTATTGACAGTAGAACTAACCTCAACTAACATCGAATGGTTGCATGGATGTCCCCCTCCGTACCATACATTCGAAGAACCAACTTACGTGTTATCAAAATAAGAAAGGAAGGAATCGAACCCCCTAAGACTGGTTTCAAGCCAATATCATAACCACTATGTCTTTCTCGATAGGAGGTATTAGTAAAAATTACATGACTTTGTCAAAGTCAAATTATAGGTGAAAGTCCTTTATATCTCTATGGCGTACCCTTTCCAAATAGGCCTCCAAGATGCAGCCTCTCCTATCATAGAGGAACTTCTACACTTTCACGATCATACATTAATGATTGTGTTTCTAATTAGTTCTCTCGTACTTTACATTATTTCAGTAATGCTAACTACCAAGCTTACACATACTAGTACCATAGACGCCCAAGCAGTTGAAACAATCTGAACAATCCTACCAGCTATTATTTTAATCATAATCGCTTTACCCTCGCTACGAATTCTCTACATAATAGACGAGATCAATAACCCATCTTTAACCGTAAAAACTATGGGCCACCAATGATACTGAAGTTATGAATACACAGACTACGAAGACTTAAACTTCGACTCCTACATAATCCCAACTCAAGAACTGAAACCAGGAGAACTACGACTTCTAGAAGTAGATAATCGAGTAGTACTCCCAATAGAAATAACAATTCGTATGCTAATTTCTTCCGAGGATGTATTACATTCATGAGCCATCCCATCACTAGGACTAAAAACCGATGCTATCCCAGGACGCCTAAACCAAACCACTATTATAGCCATACGACCGGGACTATACTACGGCCAATGTTCTGAAATCTGCGGCTCTAATCACAGCTTCATACCTATCGTCCTTGAGCTAGTACCTTTATCACACTTCGAAAAATGATCTGCCTCAATATTATAAATTCACTGAGAAGCTAAACAGCATTAACCTTTTAAGTTAAAGATTGAGAGCATAAATCTCTCCTCAGTGATATGCCACAACTAGATACTTCAACATGATTTATTACTATCTTATCAATAATTGTAACCCTATTTTTTATGTTTCAACTAAAAGTATCAAAATATAGCTTCCCAGAAAACCCTGAACCAAAACTAGTGGCTACATCAAAATCTACTACACCTTGAGAAAAGAAATGAACGAAAATCTATTTTCCTCATTCACTACCCCTACAATAATAGGATTACCTATCATCATCCTCATCACCATATTCCCAAGTATTATATTCCCCTCACCCAGCCGACTGATTAACAACCGACTCATTTCTATCCAACAATGATTGGTACAACTAACATCAAAACAAATGCTATCCATTCACAACCAAAAAGGACAAACCTGAGCATTAATACTAATATCCCTAATCCTATTTATTGGATCTACTAACCTGCTAGGCCTCCTACCCCACTCATTTACCCCTACCACACAACTGTCCCTGAACTTAGGAATAGCCATCCCCCTATGAGCAGGCACAGTAATTACTGGGTTCCGACATAAAACAAAAGCCTCTTTAGCCCACTTTCTGCCACAAGGTACCCCACTGCCCCTAATTCCCATGCTTATCATCATCGAAACTATCAGCTTATTCATTCAACCCATGGCCCTGGCCGTACGACTAACGGCTAACATCACAGCGGGCCACCTATTAATTCACCTAATCGGAGGAGCCACCCTAGCCCTAATAAGCATTAGTACTGTTACAGCAATAATTACCTTTTCTATCCTTGTCCTATTAACTATCTTAGAATTTGCAGTAGCCCTTATTCAAGCTTACGTCTTTACTTTACTAGTAAGCCTATATTTACATGACAACACCTAATGACCCACCAAGCACACTCATATCATATAGTCAACCCAAGCCCATGACCCCTGACAGGAGCTCTTTCCGCCCTACTCACAGCATCAGGACTAGTAATATGATTCCACTACAACTCATTCTCTCTTTTAACCTTAGGAACTACAGCCAATATACTTACCATATATCAATGGTGACGAGATGTAGTCCGAGAAGGAACATTTCAAGGCCACCACACCCCTACTGTCCAAAAAGGCTTACGATACGGAATAATCCTCTTCATCACATCCGAACTCTTTTTCTTCGCAGGCTTCTTCTGAGCTTTTTACCATTCAAGCCTAGCCCCAACACCTGAACTTGGAGGATGTTGACCACCTACAGGTATCACACCCTTAAACCCCTTAGAAGTACCATTACTAAACACCTCTGTTCTCCTAGCCTCCGGAGTTTCTATTACTTGGGCCCACCACAGCCTGATAGAAGGAGACCGCAAACACATGCTCCAAGCTCTATTTATTACAATCTCCCTAGGCCTGTTTTATACCATCCTACAAGCCTCTGAATATTACGAAGCTCCATTCCCAATCTCAGACGGAATCTACGGCTCCACATTTTTTATAGCCACAGGATTCCACGGCCTCCATGTCATTATCGGATCTACATTTCTCATTGTATGTTTCCTACGACAATTAAATTACCACTTTACATCTAACCACCATTTTGGATTCGAAGCAGCTGCCTGATATTGACACTTTGTAGATGTCGTATGACTGTTCCTATATGTATCTATCTATTGATGAGGATCTTATTTCTCTAGTATCAACAAGTACAGTTGACTTCCAATCAACTAGTTCTGGTCCAATCCAGAGAGAAATAATAAATATAATACTAGCCATACTTATCAATGTATCCCTAGCATCCCTACTTATTCTAATCGCATTCTGACTGCCTCAATTAAATATCTACACAGAAAAAACAAGCCCCTATGAATGTGGTTTTGATCCCCTAGGATCAGCACGCTTACCATTCTCCATAAAATTTTTCCTAGTAGCCATTACGTTCTTATTATTCGACCTAGAAATTGCACTACTACTACCTCTACCATGAGCCTCACAATCAATCAACCTAAAAACCACACTCACCATATCACTAGCCCTAATCTCCCTACTAGCCGCAAGCCTGGCCTACGAATGAACCGAAGAGGGCTTAGAGTGAAACGAATATGATAATTAGTTTAATAAAAACAAATGATTTCGACTCATTAGATTGTAACTCATATTACAATTATCAAATGTCCGTAGTGTATATTAACATTTTTCTAGCCTTTACTCTATCCTTTATAGGGCTACTGATCTACCGATCCCACCTAATATCCTCTCTTCTTTGCCTAGAGGGTATGATGTTATCCCTATTCGTCATAATAACAATCACCATCCTGGCAAATCACTTTACACTAGCTAGTATAACCCCTATTATTCTCCTTGTATTTGCAGCCTGCGAAGCAGCATTAGGCTTATCCTTACTAGTAATAATTTCCTCCACATACGGAACAGATTATGTACAAAACCTAAATCTATTACAATGTTAAAAATCATTATCCCAACCATAATACTAATCCCCCTGACATGACTATCAAAACCCAATATAATTTGAATTAACACAACAGCTCACGGTATATTAATTAGCCTAATCAGTCTGACATATCTAAATCAACTCACAGACAATAACCTAAACTTCTCATTACTATTCTTCGCAGACTCCTTATCAACGCCCTTACTAGTGCTCACAACATGGCTTCTTCCCCTGATACTCATAGCAAGTCAACACCACCTGTCAAAAGAAACCCTAACCCGCAAAAAACTCTACATCACAATACTAGTAGTATTACAACTATTCCTAATCATAACATTTACGGCCACAGAACTAATGATATTTTATATTCTATTTGAAGCCACTCTCATGCCAACACTAATTATCATCACTCGATGGGGCAATCAAACAGAACGACTAAACGCTGGCCTATACTTCTTATTTTATACTCTAGTGGGCTCCTTACCCCTTCTAGTCGCCCTACTATGACTCCAAAACAACTTAGGTACCCTTAATCTCTTAATTATACAATACTGAGCACAACCCCTATCAAACTCTTGGTCCAACACCCTACTATGACTAGCGTGCATAATAGCATTCATAGTTAAAATACCCTTATACGGCCTCCACCTGTGATTACCAAAAGCCCATGTAGAAGCCCCTATCGCAGGATCCATAGTCCTTGCCGCCGTACTCCTTAAGCTAGGAGGATATGGAATGATGCGAATAACCATACTACTAAACCCACTAACAAGCTATATAGCATACCCCTTCATAATACTATCATTATGAGGGATAATCATAACTAGCTCCATCTGCTTACGCCAGACAGACCTAAAATCCTTAATCGCCTACTCCTCTGTAAGCCACATAGCCCTGGTAATCATAGCTGTATTAATCCAATCACCATGAAGCTATATAGGAGCAACAGCCCTAATAATTGCTCACGGTTTAACATCATCCATGCTGTTCTGCCTAGCCAACTCCAACTACGAACGTATTCACAGCCGTACGATAATCCTCGCGCGAGGATTACAAACACTCCTACCACTAATAGCTGCATGATGACTACTTGCCAGCTTAACTAACCTAGCTTTACCACCCACAATCAACCTAGTAGGAGAGCTATTCGTAGTAATAGCCTCATTCTCATGATCCAACATTACTATTGCTCTAATAGGAGTAAATATTACCATCACTGCCTTGTACTCCTTATATATATTAATTACTACACAACGCGGAAAATACACACATCACATCAAGAATATTAAACCATCATTTACACGGGAAAATTCCCTTATAGCCCTCCACCTCCTACCTCTACTCCTCCTGTCACTTAACCCTAAAATTATCTTAGGGAACATTTACTGTAAATATAGTTTAACAAAAACATTAGATTGTGAATCTAACAATAAAAGCTCAAACCTTTTTATTTACCGAAAAAGCACCACGCAAGAACTGCTAACTCATGCTCCCGTGTATAAAAACACGGCTTTTTCAACTTTTAAAGGATAGTAGTAATCCATTGGTCTTAGGAACCAAAAAATTGGTGCAACTCCAAATAAAAGTAATTAACTTACTTACTTCTTCTGTACTTGTAACACTACTAATACTTACTTTCCCCATCGCGATAACTAGCACCACTATATACACCAACAAATCATACCCTCAATACGTAAAAACCACCACCTCATATGCCTTCATGATCAGCTTAATTCCCACAATGATATTCCTTCACCTTGGACAAGACACAATAATTTCAAACTGACACTGAATTACAATCCAGACAATAAAATTATCACTTAGCTTTAAACTCGATTACTTCTCAATAATCTTCATGCCAGTAGCACTATTTGTCACATGATCAATTATAGAATTCTCAATATGATACATACACTCAGACCCCAACATCAATCGATTTTTCAAGTACCTACTACTATTTCTCATTACTATAATAATTCTGGTCACTGCCAACAACATATTTCAACTATTTATCGGCTGAGAAGGGGTAGGAATTATATCATTTCTACTTATCGGATGATGGTACGGACGAACAGACGCCAACACAGCAGCACTACAGGCCATCCTATATAACCGCATTGGAGACGTAGGACTTATCCTAGCCATAGCCTGATTCTTAATGAATCTAAATACATGAGACCTTCAACAAATCTTCATAACTAACAACGAAAACTTAACTATCCCCCTCATAGGCTTATTACTAGCAGCTACCGGAAAATCCGCACAATTCGGCCTTCACCCATGACTACCCTCAGCCATAGAAGGACCAACCCCCGTATCAGCTCTACTACACTCAAGTACAATAGTTGTAGCAGGCGTATTCCTACTAATCCGATTCCACCCCCTAATAGAACATAATAAAACAATCCAAACTATCACACTATGCCTAGGAGCAATTACAACCCTATTTACAGCAATTTGTGCTCTAACACAAAATGACATCAAAAAAATCGTTGCCTTTTCCACCTCAAGCCAACTCGGATTAATAATAGTAACCATTGGAATTAACCAACCCTACCTAGCATTCCTCCATATCTGCACCCACGCATTCTTCAAGGCCATACTATTCATGTGCTCCGGATCAATCATCCACAGCCTAAACGACGAACAAGACATTCGAAAAATAGGAGGACTATTTAAAGCATTACCATTCACCACAACCTCACTAATTGTCGGAAGCCTAGCACTTACAGGAATACCCTTCTTAACAGGATTTTATTCCAAAGACCTAATCATTGAGACCGCCAACACGTCGTGTACCAACGCCTGAGCCCTTCTACTAACCCTCGTTGCCACTTCCATAACAGCAGCCTACAGTACTCGAATTATATTCTTTGCACTACTAGGACAACCCCGCTTCAACCCTATTATTACAATCAACGAGAGTAATCCACTCCTAATTAACTCTATTAAACGCTTACTATTTGGGAGTATTTTCGCAGGATTCTTAATTTCCCACAACCTTACACCCACTACCACCCCACAGATAACTATGCCTCATTATCTAAAAATAATGGCTCTTGCCGTAACTATTCTGGGTTTCATCCTGGCACTAGAACTAAACCTTACAATGCAAAGCCTAAAATTCAAATATCCAACCAACCTATTCAAATTCTCAAATATGTTGGGTTATTTCCCTACCATTATCCACCGCCTAATTCCTAAAACAAATCTGCTAATAAGCCAAAAATCAGCATCAACACTTCTAGATATAATTTGACTAGAGAAAATTCTACCAAAATCCATCTCCCACTTCCAAATAAAATCATCAATCACCATCTCAAGCCAAAAAGGCCTAATCAAACTATACTTCATATCGTTCATATTAACACTAGCCCTCAGCCTATTAACACTTAATTTCCACGAGTAACCTCCATAATCACTAAAACTCCAATAAAAAGAGACCATCCCGTAACAATTACAAGTCAAGTCCCATAACTATACAGAGCCGCAATTCCTATAGCTTCTTCACTGAAAAAGCCTGAGTCACCTGTATCATAAATAACTCAATCACCTGCCCCATTAAACTTCAATACAACTTCAACCTCAACATCATCACCCTTTAAAATATAACAAGCAGTTAACAACTCAGATAACAAGCCAACAATAAAGGCACCTAAAACAGCCTTATTAGAAACCCAAACCTCAGGATACTGCTCCGTAGCTATAGCTGTAGTATACCCAAAAACAACTAGCATTCCCCCCAAATAAATTAAAAATACCATTAAACCTAAAAAAGATCCTCCAAAACACAACACAATTCCACAACCAATAGCCCCACTAATAATTAAAACCAACCCGCCGTAGATAGGAGAGGGTTTTGAAGAAAACCCTACAAAACTAACTACAAAAATAACACTTAGAATGAATACAATGTATGTCATCATTATTCCCACATGGAATCTAACCATGACTAGTGACATGAAAAATCACTGTTGTATTTCAACTATAAGAACATTAATGACCAACATTCGCAAAACCCACCCACTAACCAAAATCATCAACAACTCATTCATTGATTTACCCGCCCCATCAAACATTTCAGCGTGATGAAACTTCGGCTCCCTTCTCGGAATCTGCCTAATTATTCAGATTCTTACAGGTTTATTTTTAGCTATACACTATACATCAGACACAGCCACAGCCTTTTCATCAGTCACCCATATCTGTCGAGACGTCAACTATGGCTGAATCATCCGATATATACATGCAAACGGAGCCTCCATATTCTTTATCTGCCTGTTCCTACACGTAGGGCGAGGTTTATATTACGGATCTTATATATTCACCGAAACATGAAACATCGGCATTATCTTATTGTTCGCAGTCATAGCAACTGCATTCATAGGTTACGTTTTACCATGAGGACAAATATCATTTTGAGGTGCAACCGTAATTACTAATTTACTATCCGCTATCCCATACATCGGAACTAATCTTGTAGAATGAATCTGAGGCGGATTTTCAGTAGATAAAGCTACCCTAACACGATTCTTCGCTTTCCACTTTATCCTACCATTCATCATTTCAGCCCTAGCAGCAGTCCACCTATTATTCCTCCACGAAACAGGATCTAACAACCCCTCCGGAATTCCATCTGACTCTGACAAAATTCCATTCCACCCCTACTATACCATCAAAGACATCCTAGGCGCTCTACTCCTTATTCTAATACTAATACTATTAGTACTATTCACACCTGACCTATTAGGAGACCCGGACAACTACATCCCCGCCAACCCCCTCAACACACCTCCCCATATTAAACCCGAATGATACTTCTTATTCGCATATGCTATCCTACGATCTATTCCTAACAAATTAGGAGGAGTACTAGCCCTAATTCTCTCCATCCTAGTCCTAGCCATCATCCCTCTACTCCACACCTCAAAACAACGAAGCATAATATTCCGCCCACTAAGCCAATGCTTATTCTGACTACTAGTAGCAGACCTCCTCACTCTAACCTGAATCGGCGGCCAACCAGTAGAACACCCATTCATTATTATCGGCCAACTAGCCTCAATCCTCTACTTCATGATCCTCCTGGTCCTCATACCTATTATCAGTATTATCGAAAATAACATATTAAAATGAAGAGTCTTTGTAGTATAATAATTACTTTGGTCTTGTAAACCAAAAATGGAGAACCCTATCTCCCTAAGACTCAAGGAAGAAGCAACAGCTCCGCCATCAGCACCCAAAGCTGACATTCTAACTAAACTATTCCCTGATTTTCTCACCATGACTTTCTATTCATATATTCAACAACATTTAATGTGCTTGCCCAGCATGTATTTTTCTTTTTCCTTCTCCCCCCCATGTACTTCGTGCATTACTGGCTTGCCCCATGCATATAAGCATGTACATACTATGGTTAATCTTACATGTATCCATTTCACTTAGATCACGAGCTTTATCACCATGCCTCGAGAAACCATCAACCCTTGCCCGAACGTGTACCTCTTCTCGCTCCGGGCCCATCAAATGTGGGGGTTTCTATCGTGAAACTATACCTGGCATCTGGTTCTTACTTCAGGGCCATATAATCCTCAACCCAATCCTACTAACCTCTCAAATGGGACATCTCGATGGACTAATGACTAATCAGCCCATGATCACACATAACTGTGGTGTCATGCATTTGGTATTTTTATTTTTTGGGGGGGGAGAACTTGGTATCACTCAGCTATGGCCAAGTATGGCCTCGTAACAGTCAAATAATTTGTAGCTGGGCTTATCCTTCATCATTTATCCGCATCGCATAGCTATAAGGTGTTATTCAGTTAATGGTCACAGGACATATACACATATACCCACCCCC